CAAAGAACGACAAGTGGGAAACCAGGACAATAGAAACCCGTTTTTCCTTTTCATATTGATTCGACTCGAAATTGGAATCATGCTTCACTTACCCCCTCGAAATAGAAAGATTGGATTGGAATTTACTTATATACGATAATATGATGATTCCTATCTATGATGATTTGATGATTCCTATATGATGATTCCTCTTAAGCATCCATGGCTGAGTGGTTAAAGCGCCCAACTCATAATTGGCAAACTCGTAGGTTCAATTCCTACTGGATGCACGCCAATGGGAACCTTCAATAAGTCAATATGATGATCAATAAGTCAATATGATGATTCCTATCTATGATGATTTGATGATTCCTATATGATGATTCCTCTTAAGCATCCATGGCTCAGTGGTTAAAGCGCCCAACATTGGTATATTATATCTTCATTGGTATATTATATCTTCATTGGTATATTATATCTTACCATAAGATATGGGCAGTAAGAATTCGAATTCTTATCGATACCGGAACTCATAGGGAAGAAAAGAGATTTATGGATGGAATCAAATATGCAGTATTTACAGAAAAGAGTATTCGGTTATTAGGGAACAATCAATATACTTCTAATGTCGAATCAGGATCAACTAGGACAGAAATAAAGCATTGGGTCGAACTCTTCTTTGGTGTCAAGATAATGGCCATGAATAGTCATCGACTACCCCGAAAGGGTAGAAGAATGGGGCCTATTATGGGACATACAATGCATTACAGACGTATGATCATTACGCTTCAACCGGGTTATTCTATTCCACCTCTTATAGAGAAAAGAACTTAAAGCAAAATACTTAATAACACGGCGATCCATTTATACAAAACTTCTATCCCGAGCACACGCAAAGGAACCGTAAACAGTCAAGCGAAATCCAATCCACGAAATAATTTGATCTATGGACAGCATCGTTGTGGTAAAGGTCGAAATGCCAGAGGAATCATTACCGCAAGGCATAGGGGGGGGGGTCATAAGCGCCTATACCGTAAAATCGATTTTCGACGAAATCACAAGGGGATATCTGGTAGAATCGTAACCATAGAATACGACCCTAATCGAAATGCATACATTTGTCTCATACACTATGGGGATGGTGAGAAGAGATATATTTTACATCCCAGAGGGGCTATAATTGGGGATACCATAGTTTCTGGTACAGTAGTTCCTATTGCAATGGGAAATGCCCTACCTTTGAGTGCGGTTTGAACTATTGATTTACGTAATTGGAAGTAACCAATTAGGTTTACGACGAAACCTAGAAATCGATCACTGATCCAATTTGAGTACCTCTACGGGATAGACCTCAACAGAAAACTGTTGAGTAACGGCAGCAAGTGATTGAGTTCAGTAGTTCTTCATAGGAGATTATTGACTCTAGAGATATGGTAATATGGAGAAGACAAGATTGTTTGAAGCACGCACAGAACCGGAAGCGCCCCTTGTTTCAAAGAGAGGAGGGCGGGTTATTCACATTTAATTTGATGGTCAGAGGCGAATTGAAAGCTAAGTAGTGGTAATTAAGATCCCCCCGGGGAAAAATAGAGATGTCTCCTACGTTACCCATAATATGGGGAAGTATCAACGTAATCTCATAGAGTCATTCGGTCTGAATGCTACATGAAGAACATAAGCCAGATGACGGAGCGTAGAGACCTAGGATGTAGAAGATCATAAGATGAGTGATTCGGCGGATTTGGATTCCTATATATCCACTCGTGGGGTACTTCATCATATACATCTAGAAAGCCGTATGCTTTGGAAGAAGCTTGTACAGTTTGGGAAGGGGTTTTTTTTAGAAAAAAGAGGAATCTACTTCAACCCATATGCCCTTAGGCACAGCCATACATAACATAGAAATCACACGTGGAAGGGGTGGACAATTAGCTAGAGCAGCGGGCGCTGTAGCGAAACTGATTGCAAAAGAGGGTAAATCGGCCACATTAAGATTACCATCTGGGGAGGTTCGTTTGATATCCCAAAACTGCTTAGCTACAGTCGGACAAGTGGGTAATGTTGGGGTGCACCTAAAAAGTTTGGGTAGAGCCGGGTCTAAGTGTTGGCTAGGTAAGCGCCCTGTAGTTAGAGGAGTAGTTATGAACCCCGTGGACCATCCCCATGGGGGTGGGGAAGGGAGAGCCCCGATTGGTAGAAAAAAACCCACAACACCCTGGGGTTATCCCGCGCTTGGAAGACGAAGTAGGAAAAGGAAAAAATATAGCGATAGTTTGATTCTTCATCGCCGTAAGTAAATAGGAATATAGAAAATCGAATCTTTGGAATTGGAAATAATGGGATGGGCGAACGACGGGAATTGAACCCGCGATGGTGGATTCACAATCCACTGCCTTAATCCATTTGGCTACATCCGCCCCTTAAGAATTTTCTCTTTTTTCCATTCACCATTCTTGTATTTATTCTGACTTCCATACTTAGATCGAGATAGTGGGCATAGAATGCCAACCTTTCCAATGGAAAAAAAGGAGTAATCAACTGTGAGACGTTTGCAAAAAAGAAAGCTTTTTGTAAAAAAGAAGCCTTTTGTCAAAAAGGAAGATCCTTTTGTAGCTAATCATTTAGCCAGAAAGATTGAAAAACTCAACACGAGGAAGGAAAAAGAAACAATAGTAACTTGGTCTCGGGCATCTACCATTACACTCTCAATGATTGGCCATACAATTGCTATTTATAATGGAAAAGAGCATTTACCTATTTATATAACCGATTATATGGTAGGTCATAAATTGGGGGAATTCGTGCCTACTCTGACTTACACGAAATATCAAGAAAAAGACGATAATCAATCTCGTCGTTAAGCTCGTTAATGTTAATGAGGATTTTGAATCCAAAATCGATGGGAATCAAACAGAA